AATAAGATGCCTGACTTAAGGGCCACCTTGATAGGGTGGAACATGTGGTAACAACCACTCTTATTACTAGTCGCAGAATTAAACTGCTCTTGAATTTCCAAAAAATCCCGTGCCCCATACACCAAATAGTAAAAAAGATAAGCTAAATCAAGCTAATAGGCTCATACCCTTTATATGAGAGTATAATCTCTCTCTTTTTAATTAACTTAACATCCATATTATTTATATCAACGCTAGCTCTAGGAACTGTCGTATCAATCAGCTCGTCATCTTGAATCATAATGTGAGTCGGACTGGAGGTTAATCTAATATCCTTTATTCCACTGATAAAAAAAACTGGTAACGTTTATGAAAGAGAGGCCTCAATAAAATATTTTCTTGTGCAGGTTATAGCCTCGTCCCTATTAATGTTCTCCATCTTAGCAGCAGAGATGATAAAGGGAAACACAATGCACAGCATCCTGCTGTGCTCCCTTTTTATGAAGATGGGGGCGGCCCCATTTCACTTCTGATACCCGGGAGTTATACAAGGTTTAGATTGATCCAACTGCTTTATTTTAATGACATGACAAAAGATTGCGCCCATAATTATAATAAGATATCAGTTAAAAATAACAATTATTGTATCATCGACCGTCCTAATAAGAGTGCTGATGGCCACCGTAGGTGGCATGGGGCAAACCTCTATTCGAAAAATAATGGCATACTCCTCAATTAGCCACTTAGGATGGCTGATTATAGCAATAGCTGCATCATATTATCATTGGATGATGTATTTCTTAATCTATTCGATCGTGAGATTAGCCTCAGTTATCATCTTTTGAAATTACGAGCTATATCAGCTACACCAGCTATTTAACATGGGATCTGAAAGAAACATAAAAATAACAATGTTTACCAGAATGTTATCCATGGGGGGAATGCCCCCCTTCTTAGGGTTCATTCCTAAATGAGTGATCATCCAAACCATAATCGAGTCGAAAAACTATATTATAATCATAATCATAGTAATATCAACTCTTATTACCTTATTTATATATCTACGCATAACTTATGGGGCATTCGCTCTTAGTAGTGATACAACATCTTGAAAGTCGGTGGCCACCGCCAAATCAAGCTTATTTATTTCAACAATAATCACATTAAGTGGAATACCACTTATTGCAACATATGTCCTCTTATAAGGCCTTATGTTAAAAAAACAAATAGCCTTCAAAGCTATAAATAAGGCAAGCAGCCTTAGGCCTTAGTTTAAAACTACTTCAGAATTGCAATCTGACGTCATATATTGACTATAAGACCTGACAGAGGAGGGGGTCACCCTCGTAAATAGATTTACAATCTATTGTCTAACCTCAACCACCCTGACATCCGCACATAAATGAGACAATGACTATTTTCAACAAATCACAAGGACATTGGAACACTTTATCTAATATTTGGTGCCTGAGCGGGCATAGTTGGAACAGCTTTAAGAATATTAATTCGAATTGAGCTAGGCCAGCCAGGATCACTAATCGGGGACGACCAAATCTACAACGTGGTTGTAACAGCCCACGCATTCATTATAATTTTCTTTATAGTTATACCGATCATGATCGGTGGGTTTGGAAACTGGCTGGTGCCCCTCATATTGGGGGCACCAGACATGGCCTTCCCCCGTCTTAATAACATAAGATTCTGACTCCTCCCACCCGCAATCACTCTACTGATATCAAGTAGTTTAGTGGAAAGAGGTGCCGGTACCGGCTGAACAGTATACCCCCCACTAGCTGGGAGAATTGCGCACGCGGGGGGGTCAGTAGACCTGACCATCTTTTCCCTACACCTAGCAGGTGTATCTTCAATTTTGGGCGCAATTAACTTTATCACCACAACTATTAACATGAAATCTCCAGGAATAAAAATGGACCAAATACCACTCTTCGTGTGAGCCGTTGTAATTACAGCCGTATTGCTACTCCTGTCACTACCTGTCTTAGCGGGCGCTATCACAATGCTATTAACAGACCGAAATTTAAACACCTCATTCTTTGACCCAGCGGGGGGGGGAGACCCTATTCTCTACCAACACTTATTCTGATTTTTTGGACACCCAGAAGTATATATCTTAATTCTCCCTGGGTTCGGAATAATCTCACACATCATCGCCCAAGAGAGAGGGAAAAAGGAAACCTTTGGTATACTAGGAATAATTTATGCCATAATCGCCATTGGTGTCCTGGGGTTTGTAGTGTGGGCTCACCACATATTCACAGTAGGAATAGACGTAGACACACGAGCATACTTTACATCAGCAACAATAGTAATTGCAGTACCAACTGGTATTAAAATTTTTAGTTGACTTGCAACTCTTCACGGCACCCAATTTAAATATAGACCCTCCCTATTGTGGGCATTGGGATTTGTATTCCTATTTACTGTGGGGGGACTGACAGGAGTAGTGTTGGCTAATTCTTCAATTGACATCGCTATACATGACACTTACTATGTAGTAGCCCACTTCCACTATGTGCTCTCAATGGGAGCAGTATTTGCTATTATGGGAGGATTAATCCACTGATTCCCACTGTTTAGCGGAGTATCCATAAACAACATGCTCTTAAAAAGACAATTCACAATTATATTTGTAGGAGTCAATATAACCTTCTTCCCCCAACACTTCTTGGGCCTAGCGGGCATACCACGACGGTATTCCGACTACCCTGATGTATATACCGCATGAAACGTTGTATCAACGCTAGGAAGATCTATCTCCGTGGTGGGGGTGATCATGCTACTATTCATCATCTGAGAGGCATTAGCATGCCAACGACAAGTAATAGCCCCAACATCAATAAGCACATCCATCGAGTGATATCAAAAGACCCCTCCAACAGAGCATAGCTTTGCTGAACTTCCCATAATAATTAAATTTTAATGTGGCAGAAAAGTGCTATGGGCTTAAGCCTCATCCATGAAGAGATTTTACTTCCATTAAAAATGGCAACTTGAGCACAACTGAACTTTCAAGAGTCCTCTTCCCCCATAATAGAACAAATAATCAACTTCCACAACCACACAATAATAATCCTATTAATCATCACAGTAATAGTGAGATATATTATAATGTCGATATTTTGAAATAGTCAAATCAACCGAAACCTACTAGACGGCCAAAAAATCGAAACTGCATGAACAATCCTCCCAGTATTCGTGTTAATGGCAATCGCTATGCCATCCCTGCGATTACTCTATTTAATAGATGAAGTAAGCGACCCCTCAATCACAATAAAGACAATTGGTCATCAATGATACTGGAGATATGAATATTCAGACTTCGACAAAATTGAATTCGATTCCTATATAATCCCAACCACAGATGTTAGCGGGGGGGGGGCGCGACTTCTAGAAGTAGATAATCGTGCAGTCTTACCCATACAAACCCAAGTACGAATCTTAGTCACAGCAGCCGACGTACTACACTCCTGAACAGTGCCTTCCCTGGGCGTGAAAGTAGATGCTACGCCAGGACGAATCAATCAAACCAGTTTCTTTATAAACAGCCCCGGACTGTTTTATGGGCAATGCTCAGAAATCTGTGGAGCAAACCACAGATTTATACCAATCTCCATCGAAAGAGTTAACACCACAACATTTTTAAAGTGAGCCAAAAGCATAAGTGAAGTTTCAATAGGTGGCTGAAAGTAAGCAATGGTCTCTTAAACCATAATATAGTAAATTAACGAAATACTCCTAGTGGAAAGATTAGTTAAAATAATAATAGAATGTCAATCTATAGTTGTTGGCTGTAGGCCAACATCTTTTAATACCACAAATAGCCCCCATAAGATGAACTGTATTATTCGCCCTATTCACAACATCAATAATTATCATTATAGTAATGACATACTACCTGTACCCTCCCAAAATAATATCCGACAGAAGAGTAAGAAGCCCTACTTCAACAAACATACCCTGAAAATGATAACGAACCTGTTTTCAGTATTTGACCCCACATCTTCTATCATTAATGCCCCCCTAAACTGAGCGGCGTCGGCCATCAGAGTCCTCATTCTACCCTGTATGTTCTGAATAGTGCCATCACGGTATCAGGCATGCTGATATAAAATTACTAAGACGTTACACAACGAATTTAAAACTCTTTTGGGGGAAGGCGGAAAGAGGGGGAGAACCCTAATATTCATTTCACTGTTCTCATTAATTGTATTTATCAACTTTATGGGCTTATTCCCCTATATTTTCACTAGATCGAGACATTTAGTTTTTACTTTAACCCTCGCACTACCCCTATGAATATCATACATAGCATATGGGTGGGTAAACCACACACAACACATGTTGGCGCACCTGGTGCCCCAAGGAACCCCTCCCCTATTAATACCATTTATGGTATGTATTGAAACAATCAGAAATATAATCCGGCCGGGCACTCTGGCAGTACGACTAGCAGCAAACATAATCGCTGGCCACTTGTTACTAACCCTTTTAGGGAACACGGGCCCATCACTAACACAGAGCATAATAATATTACTCATCACCGCACAAATCGCCCTATTGATATTAGAGGCGGCAGTAGCCATCATCCAGTCATACGTATTTGCCGTACTAGCAACCTTATACTCTAGAGAAGTAAACTAATGTCAACACATCAAAATCACCCATATCACCTAGTAGATCAAAGCCCGTGACCACTAACTGGGGCCATCGGCGCAATGGCCATAGTAACTGGCTTAGTAAAATGATTCCATTTATACAGATCACAATTAATAACTATAGGTACCGTCCTAGTATTAATTACCATATACCAATGATGACGAGACATTTGCCGTGAAGGCACAATGCAAGGATTGCACACTACACCCGTAGTGCTAGGACTGCGATGGGGGATAGTATTATTTATTACTTCAGAAGTTTTATTTTTCTTTTCATTCTTCTGAGCATACTTCCACAGCAGCTTATCCCCCTCCACAGAAATTGGAAGATTGTGGCCCCCACAAGGAATTAGCCCCTTTGACCCCATGTCAATCCCCATGCTAAATACATCCATTCTACTAGCATCAGGAGTAACTGTGACCTGAGCACACCACAGCCTACTAGAAAATAACAAGTCGCAATCAACACAAGGATTGTTTTTCACAGTTTTACTGGGGGTATATTTTACTATCCTACAAGCATATGAGTATTGAGAGGCCCCATTTACTATCTCCGACTCCATCTATGGATCGTCGTTTTTTGTGGCAACCGGATTTCATGGCTTACACGTGCTGATTGGATCCACATTTTTAATGGTATGCCTAGCACGACACCTAAAAAACCAATTCGCATCAAATCACCACTTCGGCTTCGAAGCCGCAGCATGATATTGACACTTCGTAGATGTAGTATGACTATTCTTATACATTTCTATTTACTGATGAGGAAGATATTTATTTAGTATTAAAGTATAATTGACTTCCAATCAAGAGGGCTGGCATGGCCAGAATAAATAATTTACATCCTAATAATCATCGGGGCCATCGTAATAATATTAGCCATATTATTAATAATAGTCGCATCTACCATCTCAACAAAGTCAATCATTGACCGAGAAAAAAGAACTCCATTCGAATGCGGGTTTGACCCTTTCTATAGGGCCCGAATCCCATTCTCACTAAAATTCTTTTTAATTGCAGTTATCTTCTTAATCTTCGATGTAGAAATCGCAATTATCCTACCAAGCATCGTAACACTAAGAGTATCGCCCCCAGATGAATGAATAGTAACATTTACAGTCATCATTATCCTTTTATTGGCGGGACTATATTATGAATGAAAGCAGGGAGCTCTTGAATGATCAAACTAGGACTGTAGTTAACTATAACCTTTAATTTGCAATTAAAAAGTATTGAATATTTCAATCTGTCTTGAGGGGGAAGTGAAACATCACAGTCAGTTTCGACCTGATAAATGGCACCACAATGCCCCCCCTTATTAATTGAAGCCAAAAAGAGGCCTATCACTGTTAATGGTAAAACTGAATTTAGTATTCCAATTAAGGGGGAAAGTGGCAACAATAATAAGCCGCTAACTTAATTATTTAGCGGTTAAACTCCGTTATTACCCCTAATTTATATAGTTTAATAAAACGTTACATTTTCAATGTAAAAATAAAATAGATTTTTTTATAAATGCCCAGAAATGTAATTCATTATCTCCACAGCTTCAATGTAGAGCTTTAAACTTAAGCTACCTGAACTAAAACAAGAATCAAAAAAAAACGAAGATTAAAAAGGCTAGCAAATAACCCTTCACCAGATTCAATTGCAAAACTTGTAAAATACTAGAAGAACGGGCAAAAAGAACATAAGCCCCTTGGCCACCCAAGGACTCACATCAGCCATGATCAAAAAGCCCCAAAACAGAGCGACCAGAAATTAAAGGAACAAGACCTACCCCACGAGTACTGATATAAGGCATAAACCACATAGTTCCAGAAAAAAAAGACATGAACAAATATTTTAGTCTAAGCAAATTATCAAAATAACGATAAAAAGAAAGAAAATAGCCAATAAAAGCCCCAACCAAACTCACGACAATAGGAAACGCCCTTATTAAGGGAGGTAGACAAACTAAATAAGGACAAGGAAAGATTAACCAAGATAGGAGGGAGCCGCCCCAAACTCTCATAAAAACTATACAACACATACCCCTTAACATAAACCAAGAATCATCTTGAAGAGATGACGAAGAAGAAAAATTAAATGAACCAAAAATAGTAAAAGAAAGAAGACGAAACGTATAGCAGACAGTAAGGCCCGTAGCCACAAAAAAAAAGACAAATCTAATAAGATTTAAAGTAGAAAGTGATCTAACTTCCAAAATTAAATCCTTAGAATAAAATCCCGCCAGGAATGGCATTCCACATAATGCAAGATTAGAGACCAGAAAACACGAAGAAGTTAGTGGCATATATAAGGAAAGGGAGCCCATAAAACGAATATCTTGACAATCCCCCAGATTGTGAATGATAACCCCAGCACACATGAAAAGAAGGGCCTTAAATAAGGCATGTGTGAGGAGATGGAAAAAGGCTAACTCTGGCAGGCCCATGGATAAAATTCTTATTATCAGCCCGAGTTGTCTCAACGTAGACAAAGCAATAATTTTTTTTAAATCAAACTCGAAATTGGCGCCCAACCCAGATATAAATATAGTAAGACCCCCAAAAAACAAAAGATAAAAGGCAGCCCCAGAAGAAATGATCAGAGCATTAAACCGAATCATTAAATATACCCCAGCAGTAACCAAAGTAGATGAATGAACTAGAGCAGAAACAGGAGTAGGGGCTGCCATGGCAGCCGGCAATCAGGAAGAAAAGGGAATCTGAGCACTCCTAGTCATGGCCGCAAAAACCATTAAAAAAGAAATGAGTTTTGCCTCAAAAGAGGCACCCATAAAATCTACATAAAAGACAAAATTCCAAGAACCATAATTAAGCATTCAAGCAATGCCCATTAAAAAGGCCACATCGCCCAGACGGTTACTTATAACAGTTAACATGCCCGCCCCGTAAGATTTGAAATTTTGATAGTAAATAACCAACAAATAAGAGACCAGGCCTAAGCCATCCCAACCCAACAAAATAGAAATCATATTGGGGCTAATAATCAATAGCATTATTGACAAAACAAACAATAATACTAAGCAGACAAACCGAACAATATTAAAATCGCCTGACATGTAATCAACAGTATAATAGATAACTATAGAAGAGATAAACAACACAAAAGACATAAAACCCAACGACACTCAATCAAAAAGGAGAGTCATAACAATATTAGAAGAATTTAAAGAGCAAATGTGCCAATCAATAAAAAAGCAAAATTGATGAAGAGAAAAATAAACCCCCAAAATACCAGTAACCACACTCAACAAAAATAAAGAAAAAAAAGAAATAAAACATAAAGAAATATGTCAACTAATTACCTAAGGTAGATAAACTTACATCCACAGCGCCACAAGCTATTATTTTATATAAACTACTCAAGGCAAAAGCAATTAAAAAACAGCCCAACATTAATAATAAAAAAGTTCACAGGAAGTCAATGAAGGCTCAAAAGCAAATACTCACGAACAGAACCAGAACTGAAGCTATAAAGACAAGAGAACAGCTTACCGTGTTGGGTATAAGAATATAAATATAAGGTATAGCCGCCCCCCAAGAAGGATAATAAAGAAAGGATAAAAATTGAAAGCCATCTCCAGGAAATAATACTATTAAACAGTCTAATCTCACCTAACAAATTAAGGGTTGGGGGGGCTGCCATATTCGCAGAACAAAGCAAAAATCACCAAAGAGTCATTCTAGGCATAAGATTAATTAAGCCCCTATTTACCAATAAGCTACGACTACCCAGTCGTTCATAAGAAATATTAGCCAAACAAAAAATACCGGATGAACAAAGGCCGTGAGCAATTATCAGAGTATATGAGCCGCATAGCCCCCAATAAGTTATAGTAAAAAGGCCTGACAACACAATTCTCATATGAACAACAGAAGAATAAGCAATTAAAGACTTTAAATCAACTTGTCGCAAACAGACCAATCTAACAAGCAAGCCCCCCACCAATCTCAAACCAACAAAAAAGAAATTATAAGAGAAGCCCAAATAATAAATCAGAGAGAAGACACGCAACAAGCCGTACCCGCCCAACTTAAGCAAAACCCCAGCCAAGATCATGGAACCTGCAATAGGGGCCTCAACATGAGCCCTAGGCAGTCAAAGATGAAAAATAAACATAGGAAGCTTAACCAAAAAGGCAAAAATCATAGAAAGATAAAAATAAAAGCTAAATCTAGACTGCACCGCAAAAAACACCAAACTTTTTGCTGTAAAAAGCTCACAATAAAGATTAAAGATAGAGGTGAGGAGGGGAAGAGAAGCGAAAAGAGTATAAAATAACAAGTAAACTCCAGCCTGGATACGTTCAGGCTGATAGCCCCAACCCAAAACCAAAAAAAAAGTAGGGATCAGCGAACTTTCAAAGAAAATGTAAAACATGACTAAACTAATACTAGAAAAACTCAAGACCAAAGAAAATAAAAGAAATAAATTTATCAACAAAAAAGAGATAATATAATTCTGACCAGAATAAAAGGAACTACTGGCCAAAAGTATTAAAGCACAAATCCAAAAACTAAGCAAAATAAGACCATAAGAAAGAATATCCGTCCCCACATACGGGCCCCCACAAGAAATAAAATACTGGGGACAACCAAGAACCATATACATAAAAGAACAAATAAACAAAAAAGAAACAATCAATCAATAATCAACAAACACACAAAGAGGGACCATAAAACCTACAAGAAAAATGAAACCTAACATTGAATAATGTTAAACGAACTAAAATAATCGCTACCATGTCTACGAATTATAGAAACCAAAACAGAAAGACCCAAGGCCCCCTCACATACTCTAACCCCCAAAAAATATATCAAAAAAAACAAATCAAATAACGAAAAAGCTAGAAGGGCAAACATAAAAAAAAATAAAGAAAGGAAAATAAACTCTACTCTCAAAAGAGTTGAAAGCAAATGCTTACGTTTACCAACAAAAGAAAAAATACCAACAAAAAAAATAGGAAGAAACCCATAAAAATAAAATTTTAACATTAGCTATAGTAGTTTATAAAAAACATTGGTCTTGTAAACCCAAACAGAGAACGAAATTTCTCCTTAAGCTTGTCCGCGCCCCCCCCCGCTAACAACCATCAGAGAGAAACTAATAGCCCATCCTTAATCTCCAAAATTAAAATTTTTAAATAAACTACTCTCTGCATAGACAGTGCATTCTTTTTCTTACATGTATTATAACCAGTTAGGTGTACTGTGACATGGGCACACCACAGCCATGGGGGTATTACTCATGTCTCAGGCCATCACAATTTGCTTCATTACCAATAATATGGCACAAAATGCCTGATATTCTTATATTCTGTTTTTGGTCTTTTTGGGGGGGCTACTTGTCCTCTTTATTTATCTAACCAGAGTGGCATCCAACGAACTTTTTGGGGGGAAAAATTACACTATAAGAGTGCTGGGGGGGAGAGCCCTAATGCCCACTCTATTTGTGGTATTAGTCACGGACCCTATGTTATTTAACAACAGATCAGAAGATAGAAATAGGACATGATCTGGAGAAGACCTCACAATGACAAGCATGTACAGTTATCCCTATATAAATATTACTGTAGTGATTATTTTATATTTATTATTGGCACTATTAGCAGTAGTAAAAATCACAGAATCCCACATCGGGCCCCTGCGGTCTAGAAGCTAATGAACAAACCAATACGCACAAGCCACCCCCTATTTAAAATTGCCAACAACGCTCTAGTAGACCTACCCACTCCATCTAACATCTCAAGCTGGTGAAACTTCGGCTCCCTCCTAGGACTATGCTTAGTCTTACAAATCCTAACAGGACTGTTCCTGGCAATACACTACACAGCAAATGTAGAAATAGCATTCCTTAGAGTAAATCACATTTGCCGAGATGTGAATAACGGATGACTTCTACGAACAATACACGCTAACGGGGCCTCGTTTTTTTTTATTTGTATTTACCTCCACATCGGCCGAAACATGTACTACGGGTCATACAAATATACGCCCACTTGATCTGTGGGAGTTATCATTCTATTCCTAGTGATAGGTACCGCATTTATAGGATACGTCTTACCATGGGGACAAATATCATTTTGGGGGGCCACAGTAATCACAAACCTACTATCGGCAATTCCATACCTAGGGGTGGACTTGGTACAATGAGTGTGAGGAGGATTTGCAGTAGACAACGCCACCCTAACACGATTCTTTACTTTTCACTTTGTACTGCCATTTATCGTCGCAGCTGCGACGATGGTCCACTTGTTGTTTTTACACCAAACAGGATCAAACAACCCTGTAGGAGTAAATAGAGATGTAGATAGGGTCCCCTTTCACCCATACTTCACCTGAAAGGACATTTTAGGATTCTTAATAATAACCGCAGGTTTGATCTTACTAACGTTAATTAGCCCATATATTCTTGGAGACCCTGACAACTTCGTGCCTGCAAATCCTCTGGTTACCCCCGTCCACATTCAGCCAGAGTGATATTTCTTATTTGCATACGCAATCTTACGCTCAATTCCCAACAAAATGGGGGGGGTGGTAGCCCTAGTCATATCTATTGCCATCCTATTTATCATGCCCACCTATCAAAATAAATTCCGAAGATTACAATTTTACCCCCTAAATCAAGTATTATTTTGAATACTGGTAAGAATAGTGGGAATACTAACATGAATTGGCGCACGCCCAGTGGAAGAGCCCTATGTCTTAACTGGCCAAGTATTAACAACAGGCTATTTCGCATTCTACGCCCTACATCCAATTTTAATAAAAACTTGAGATAAGTTAGTCGAATAGTTGATAAGCTTTAAGAAGCAAGTACTTTGAAAGTACCAGATAAAGATGATTACTTTATTAACTTATACTAAAATTTATACATTAAGCTAATAGGGCTATAAATAGTACCCTTAGCCCCACAAAAAAAATTAAGTAGTTTAACGCGACGGGCAAAAATCTTTTCCACGCTAGGTATATGAGCTTATCATATCGGTAGCGGGGGAGTGTCCCACGGGATCAAATAAACCCAAAGGAAACAAAAGACGCTGCCACAAAAAACAAGAAGGAATTGATCTTACACCCCAAAAAGAGAACCACAAAAAGAACTCTCATAAATAAAATTCTAGCATACTCAGACATAAAAATAAAAGCAAATCCCCCGCTACTATACTCCACATTAAATCCAGAAACCAATTCAGACTCCCCCTCCGCAAAATCGAAGGGAGTACGATTTGTCTCGGCCAAGCAAGAAGCAAACCAAATAACTATGAGGGGAAAGGACAAAAAAATAAATCAAACAAAATCCTGATAAAAAAAAAAGTTGTAGAGAGAGTACCCGTCTCTTAAAAACATAAAAGACATTAAGATCAAAGCCAATCTTACCTCATAAGAGATAGTCTGAGCCACCGCACGCAAGGCTCCCAACAAAGAAAATACGGAGTTAGAGGCCCAACCGGCAACTATAACTGTATAAACCCCCAAGCTAGTGCAGCTCAAAAAAAACAGCAAGCCCAGATTATAGGTCAACAGCCCTCCAAAAAAGGGGATAGTAACCCAACACAACAAAGAAATAAACAGTCTAAAAATGGGGGAAAAGTAATAAGGAATATAATTAGAACTTATAGGAAAAGTCTGTTCCCTATTAAAAAGTTTAATGGCATCAGAAAAGGGCTGAACAACCCCACAATAGCCAACCTTATTTGGACCCTTACGGATCTGTATATAACCTAAGACCCTACGCTCCAGCAGAGTTAAAAACGCAACGCCAACTAATACAAAAACCACTAGAAAGAGGCACCCAACAAAATTTAAAATCACATCAAACAATTGCATAGTACTATTTGTGATCTCTAATCACATAAATGGATTCTAATTCCATAGCACTTTTCTGCCAAAATAGCAATAATAATCATAAAGTCAAAGAATTACTTGTAATAATGGTCCTTTCGTACTAAAAATTACAAAAAAATTGGAGATAGAAACCGACCTGGCTTAAACCGGTCTGAACTCAGATCATGTAAGAATTTAAAGGTCGAACAGACCTATTAATTAGGCTTCTACACCCAAAAATTATCTTAATCCAACATCGAGGTCGCAAGCCTTCCTGTAAATTTGAACTCTGGAGGAAGATTACGCTGTTATCCCTAAGGTAACTTTTTCTATAAATCAATAATAATGGATCTAAAACACATAAATCAATGTAGAACAAATAAAAAAGTTAATTATATTTCCCTGTCACCCCAACCAAAAAATTAAATAAATTAAAAAGTTAATAAAAAAAATAATTAAATAAAATCAATTCTTAAGCTCTATAGGGTCTTCTCGTCTTCCAAAAACATTTAGGCCTTTTGACCTAAAAGCTAAATTCAAAAAATTGAATTGAGACAGTCTTTGCCTCATCAAACCTTTCATTCCAGCCTCCTATTAAAAGGCTAATGATTATGCTACCTTTGCACGGTCAATATACCGCGGCCGTTAAAATTAATCACTGGGCAGGTACGACCTCAAAAAAAATCAAAGAGGACATGTTTTTGATAAACAGGTGGGCAAACATTTGCCGAGTTCCTTAACCCAAAATAACCCAAACATAAATACAAACAATAAATCATACTAATCTAATCATTATTTTTAAAAATCAATAATTAAATAAAATACTTCGCTACTCCCCTAAATCAAACAAAATCAAAAATAACCATAGTGAACTATAACGTAATCTAAAGATGGATGATTTTAACCCTACTAAATATAAAACAATAAAAATTATAGAAAAAAATGGAGATTGGCCCCCACAATTTTTCTTTCACAACTATATTTATTTTATCAATAAAATAAATAAAAAGCGAAAATAAATTAAATTTAATTCACGAAGAACTAGATACCCTTATATACGAATAAAATATCTTTACAGATAAAAATTAATGATCTTTTTGCCACAAAAACCATATTTATTAATCAGCTCATATAAAATCGAGAATAAAAAATAAATTAAAAAAAATTAATCAGCCCTGATACAAAAGGTACTGCAAACCAAGCATACTATAAAAAGAATAAAATTTCAAAATATTTCACCAGTACCTCACGGTACTCATCAGCTATAACAAAAAAACTCAATTCTATATAAAACTAAGAACAAGGCCACTTCCCCCATAAAAGAAAAAAAACTAAAGTAAGGACATTTCCAATCGAAACAGGCTGTCCTAACAGCCACCCTTCCCAGTGTAAATGGGATGCTCTACAAGCTATAGTCCGATCTTACTAGATACATTTTCCAATACATCTACTATGTTACGACTTATCTCATTTATTGCTGAGAGCGACGGGCGATATGTGCATATCTTAGAGCCACATTCAAATAAATAAATAAATCAATTTACTTTCAAATCCGCCTTCAATGAAAAATTTCATTTTGCAATCCGTATAAATATATCTATTGTAGCCCATCTCAACTTTTTCATAAGCTGCACCTTGACCTGACATAAACAAAACATTTGTAGCAGAATATTCCTTCTTAAAAAATATTCCTATGACGGAGGTATACAAGCTGTATACAAAAAAAAGTAAAATCTATCGTGGATTGTCGATCACTGAACAGGCTCCTCTGAAAAGAATAAGATACCGCCAAATCCTTTGAGTTTCAAGAACTTAACTAATACTACCCAGGCAAAATAAATTAACACTTAATATAGGGGGGTATCTAATCCCCGTTTTAATCCCAAGTTTCGCAGAATCACAAAAAAAAATTTTTTCAAAAATATAAATTCCACCTAAAATATAAGATAGTATAAAACCTAAAATCTACTGCTAACCAAAAATAATTCTTAACCCTAAACGTATAACCGCGACTGCTGGCACGAAATTAGCCAGGAATAGAAAAATTACTGTATCCAAAATGCCTTGATAAACAAAAATAACCACTACAAGATAGCTCATCTAGAAACAAAATAAATATGTGGCATAAAAATATAAAAATTAAATAGCAAGGATAAAACTTTGAAATTGACAAAAATCAGAGGTATAACAAAAAAAACCAAGTGTCAATCAAAATCAACCAAAAATTTAATTAGTATTACAATTTTGAATCTAATAAATCATTACCCCTCACATAAACTCTTACAGATAAATATATCTATGTATGTATCTCTATATCTTCACATCTAATAAATCATTACCCCTCACATAAACTCTTACAGATAAATATATCTATGTATGTATCTCTATATCTTCACATCTAATAAATCATTACCCCTCACATAAACTCTTACAGATAAATATATCTATGTATGTATCTCTATATCTTCACATCTAATAAATCATTACCCCTCACATAAACTCTTACAGATAAATATATCTATGTATGTATCTCTATATCTTCACATCTAATAAATCATTACCCCTCACATAAACTCTTACAGATAAATATATCTATGTATGTATCTCTATATCTTCACATCTAATAAATCATTACCCCTCACATAAACTCTTACAGATAAATATATCTATGTATGTATCTCTATATCTTCACATCTAATAAATCATTACCCCTCACATAAACTCTTACAGATAAATATATCTATGTATGTATCTCTATATCTTCACATCTAATAAATCATTACCCCTCACATAAACTCTTACAGATAAATATATCTATGTATGTATCTCTATATCTTCACATCTAATAAATCATTACCCCTCACATAAACTCTTACAGATAAATATATCTATGTATGTATCTCTATATCTTCACATCTAATAAATCATTACCCCTCACATAAACTCTTACAGATAAATATATCTATGTATGTATCTCTATATCTTCACATCTAATAAATCATTACCCCTCACATAAACTCTTACAGATAAATATATCTATGTATGTATCTCTATATCTTCACATCTAATAAATCATTACCCCTCACATAAACTCTTACAGATAAATATATCTATGTATGTATCTCTATATCTTCACATCTAATAAATCATTACCCCTCACATAAACTCTTACAGATAAATATATCTATGTATGTATCTCTATATCTTCACATCTAATAAATCATTACCCCTCACATAAACTCTTACAGATAAATATATCTATGTATGTATCTCTATATCTTCACATCTAATAAATCATTACCCCTCACATAAACTCTTACAGATAAATATATCTATGTATGTATCTCTATATCTTCACATCTAATAAATCATTACCCCTCACATAAACTCTTACAGATAAATATATCTATGTATATATCTATATCTTCACATCTAATAAATCATTACCCTCTATATAAACTCTTATATATCTATATATATCTATTATTTCATCTAATAAATCATTACCCTCTATATAAACTCTTATATATCTATATATATCTATTATTTCATCTAATAAATCATTACCTCTACATAAACTCTTATATATAAGTATCTCTATCTATATATCTCTATATCTTCACATCTAATAAATCATTACCCCTCACATAAACTCTTACAGATAAATATATCTATGTATGTATCTCTATATCTTCACATCTAATAAATCATTACCCCTCACATAAACTCTTACAGATAAATATATCTATGTATATATCTATATCTTCACATCTAATAAATCATTACCCTCTATATAAACTCTTATATATCTATATATATCTATTATTTCATCTAATAAATCATTACCCTCTATATAAACTCTTATATATCTATATATATCTATTATTTCATCTAATAAATCATTACCTCTACATAAACTCTTATATATAAGTATCTCTATCTATATATCTCTATCTACTATTATATAGACTAAGGACATACTTATTAACTTTTATAATAATGGGCCTACGGCCCATACTTCTATATCTACATATTAAATTTTAATATTATCTACAAAATCAACATCAAATTAGAAGGAGCAAAAAAAATTGTAATTTAGAGAGGGGGAGGAAGGCCATCATTTACTAAGAATCATAATTACATGACAATGAAAGAGGGGGAGAAGGAAGAGGATAAATCTAAAACTCATTTCTTATAA